CTTATTCGCAAACCTCGTGTGGGGCGAATAGTTTTCATTTCCCATCTCATGGAAAACCCTTTTCGCTCCGCTTAGCCTTATCCCCCTCGAGGGGTATTTTAGTGATAGGTTCTATAGGAACTGGACGGTCCTATTTGGTCAAATACCTAGCGACAAACTCCTATGTTCCTTTCATTACAGTATTTCTGAACAAGTTCCTGGATAACAAGCCTAAGGGTTTTATTATTGATGATAGGGACGATATTGATGATAGTGACGATATTGATGTGAGTGACGATATCGACCGTGACCTTGATACGGAGCTGGAGCTTCTAACTAGGATGAATGCACTAACTATGGATATGATGCCAGAAATAGACCGATTTTATATCACCCTTCAATTCGAATTAGCAAAAGCAATGTCTCCTTGCATAATATGGATTCCAAACATTCACGATCTGGATGTGAATGAGTCGAATTACTTATCCCTCGGTCTATTAGTGAACTATCTCTCCAGGGATTGTGAAAGATGTTCCACTCGAAATATTCTTGTTATTGCTTCGACTCATATTCCTAAAAAAGTGGATCCCGCTCTAATAGCTCCGAATAAATTAAATACATGCATTAAGATACGAAGGCTTCTTATTCCACAACAACGAAAGCACGTTTTCACTCTTTCATATAGTAGGGGATTTCACTTGGAAAAGAAAATGTTCCATACTAAGAGATTCGGGTCCGTAACCATGGGTTCCAATGTACGAGATCTTGTAGCACTTACCAATGAGGCCCTATCGATTAGTATTACACAGAAGAAATCAATTATAGACACTAATATAATTAGATCTGCTCTTCATAGACAAACTTGGGATTTGCGATCCCAGGTAAGATCGGTTCAGGATCATGGGATCCTTTTCTATCAGATAGGAAGGGCTGTTGCACAAAATGTATTTCTAAGTAATTGCCCGATAGATCCTATATCTATCTATATGAAGAAGAAATCATGTAACGAAGGGGATTCTTATTTGTACAAATGGTACTTCGAACTTGGAACGAGCATGAAGAAATTAACGATACTTCTTTATCTTTTGAGTTGTTCTGCCGGATCGATTGCTCAAGACCTTTGGTCTCTACCCGGACCCGATGAAAAAAATGGGATCACCTATTATGGACTTGTTGAGAATGATTCTGATCTAGTTCATGGCCTATTAGAAGTAGAAGGCGCTCTAGTGGGATCCTCACGGACAGAAAAAGATTGCAGTCAGTTTGATAATGATCGAGTGACATTGCTTCTTCGGCCCGAACCAAGGAGTCCCTTAGATATGATGCAAAATGGATCTTGTTCTATCCTTGATCAGGGATTTCTCTATGAAAAATATGAATCGGAGTTTGAAGAAGGGGAAGTAGAAGGAATCCTCGACCCGCAACAGATAGAGGAGGATTTATTCAATCACATAGTTTGGGCGCCTAGAATATGGAGCCCTTGGGGCTTTCTATTTGATTGTATCGAAAGGCCCAATTCATTGGGATTTCCCTATTGGGCCAGGTCATTTCGGGGCAAGCGGATCATTTATGGTGAAGAGGATGAGCTTCAAGAGAATGATTCGGAGTTCTTGCAGAGTGGAACCATGCAGTACCAGATACGAGATAGATCTTCCAAAGAACAAGGCGTTTTTCGAATAAGCCAATTCATTTGGGACCCTGCAGATCCACTCTTTTTCCTATTCAAAGACCAGCCCCTTGTCTCTGTGTTTTCACATCGAGAATTCTTTGCAGATGAAGAGATGTCAAAGGGGCTTCTTACTTCCCAAACAGATCCTCCTACATCTATATATAAACGCTGGTTTATCAAGAATACGCAAGAAAAGCACTTCGAATTGTTGATTCATCGCCAGAGATGGCTTAGAACCAAGAGTTCATTATCTAATGGATTTTTCCGTTCTAATACTCTATCCGAGAGTTATCAGTATTTATCAAATCTGTTCCTATCTAACGGAAGGCTATTGGATCAAATGACAAAGGCATTGTTGAGAAAAAGATGGCTTTTCCCGGATGAAATGAAAATTGGATTCATGTAATAGGAGAAAGGTTTCCCATTCCTTAGCCTGAAAGATATGTGGCCATGAAATAGGGATTAAGTGGAACAGAATTGACTGAGTGGTAGAGTCGTGGAAACACCTCCTTCTTCCATATTTTGGACACGGAACAATATGTTACTGCTGAAACATGTAAGAATTGAAATCTTAGATCAAAACACTATGTATGGATGGTATGAACTGCCTAAACAAGAATTCTTGAACAGCGAGCAACGAGAGCGATTCCTCACTACATCAAAAAATTTCCATTAATGAAAGATGTAAATCCATTGGAAAAATCAAAAATACGTATGTCGGATGAAATGGTGGTTGTTGCTATCTGCTCCAATAACGAATCGTTGGTTTAACTGAATAACTAAATGAATAACTAAATAAAATAGATAGAACCTTCTCTTCGTCTCAGGTCGATGGATCTTCTCAATTGGAAG